GCAAAAATCAATACTAATGATTTTTGTATCAATTTACATTTCATTATGTCATTAACTAAGAAATCCCAATTTGAGGATTCAAATCCAAGAATCGTTCATGAATTCGCAGTCAGCAGTTAACAGTTAACGGTTCCAATTGGTTTTGTCATAAATTAAATTTATCTTTTGTGATGGAAAATCACATTTTCTTTTTCATTTAATTCAATAGAAGAGTGAGAAAAGGCTTTTAGCATTGTGTATTTTTTGAGATACTATATAATCAATCGGGGGATAAATCAAAAAGGGAAGGTTTTTTTTAGGAAAAGGGTTAAGGAAAAGAGGACTGGAGATGCAAGTAGAATAAAAAAAAAGCTGTTCGTTAATCCAGGAACATTTTCATATATTTTGTATCATTTTGGCGGCATGGCCGAGTGGTAAGGCGGGGGACTGCAAATCCTTTTTCCCCAGTTCAAATCCGGGTGTCGCCTAATCAACAAAAGACTCAAAATATCTTCTTCTGTTATCTGTTAAGTTAATATAACTCGCCGAATTATTGCCTATCAGAATATCAGAAAGGGGCTGTTCATTCTTGTTTGCTTCTAAGCATAAGCATCTTAGCTGGGTGGGGTTTGTATAGTATAAATAAAAGATTCTAAATCCTTGGGATTCAAATAAATATGCTATTTTTTAGTAATAGCAGAGGGATTACCAAGACTTCGGTTGACTACTTACTAATTATTTATTAATGTCGTGTACAATGACTGGATCTTGAGCTAGATTGGAGAGTTTGATTTGATAGGAAATCTAATTGGATGGAATTAATAGTTGTGGTAAAGGGGCCGAAGACAACGAACGACGGACTCGCGCGAATCTTGGTCGGGATATTGATTGAATAGATAGTTTCTTTTTATATTTATAGAAGAAAGGAAGGGGAAAAAGAATTTCTTTTCGGTAACCCTTAATCAAGAATATACTGTCTCCCTACTATGAGATAATCGTCGAGAAAGATAGGGTTCGGGTTAGATCAAAAGGGGAATTTGTGGTATGGAATAGATAATTTTATTTTTATGCTTTTTACTTAGAAAGATCAACAAAAACGGAATAGGCCTTATGATTACTTTACTACATATTCCATTAAAAATAATCCCTTAAGATATTACTACGTATTTTGCTTGTTTCCCAATTAGAAGTAATACATATAAGAATTTCTTATGAGTTGATTTATTGGAGTGCTTTATCCCTAGTGTTAGGACGGAATCCCCTTTTGACTCTGCGCCATGGATTCCACTATTATTAGTGAGGAAAAATGGGATAATTCCTTCATATTTATAGAGATAGGGGACATAATTCACATGGATATAGTCAGTCTTGCTTGGGCTGCTTTAATGGTAGTCTTTACATTTTCCCTTTCACTCGTAGTATGGGGAAGAAGCGGCCTCTAGAGGTACTACTAATTGTCGATCTAACTGTATCAATTTTTTGATAGTCAGAACATAAAGAACAAATAGATGTAGCAAATAAGAAGAATGGGTCTCTAGGTCAATTCCATATGTGGAATTGATATCCACATATATCAAGATAATATTGTAGATTGATCTACATCAATGTAAACCTCTGTTTTGATACTAGAGTACAACTTTAATACACTACAATAACACTAATAACTAGATAGTATGGTAGAAAGAAATAGATGATTCTTTCTTACCATACTATCGGAATACTTCCAATTATAGTCCGTTCATTTAGATGGGAATCCTTTTCATTTCGTCAATTTAAGAACTCGGAACCCAAGTTTTATTCAAAATAACTAATTATTTTGACTAACTGTTTTTACATAAATGATAAGTAGAAAAGCAGTAGGAACTAGAATGAATAGTGCAGTAGCAATAAATGCAAGAATATTAACTTCCATAATCTCATCGTTTTTTTTACTTCACAATAACTCGGGATTTGGTCCCATAGAGAGGATAAATCTTTTGCCTTTATTTAAAATTTAAATTCAATAAAAAAGATCTCGCTCGATTATCTTGAATCCGATCAATATCATGAATAACAATATCGGAACTATCAAATCAATTCGTTGTCGAGAATTGAATAGTATAACATAGGAAGTTCTTTTATCCATACCGAACCCAAACTTTGATTTCTGACCCCATCCAAAATTCCTTTATTTCTCATCCATTTCCTTTCTTTTTTTCTCTAACCTACTTTACGTCTTCCTTTCTTGTACAATTATTATCTAATGAAGTATCATCAGATTGCCCTTTCACTTCTATCAGTTACATAGTTACAAACCCAAACAAAGAATAAAAATAAAATAAGGATCACCCCTTGCTTTGGGAATGAAAGCCCCCAGCCCCTTTCATAAAAAAGGAGAGATTCATTGATGCATTTATTGGATCCGTCGGGACTGACGGGGCTCGAACCCGCAGCTTCCGCCTTGACAGGGCGGTGCTCTGACCAATTGAACTACAATCCCAGGGAAATAAGGGATCTAGCAGAAATTTTGATTCTTTTTTAT